TCCCATCCCGCCTAAAATGCGCGGAATTAGTCGATAATTAGAATAGATTCGTAGACCAGGTCGACTGATCCGTTTTAAATTTAAAAGATTTCTATAGGGCCTTTTCCTATTCCTTCTATGTCGTAGCGTTAAAACAAAAAAATCTTTGTTGCTTTCTCGATGTTTTCTCACGTTTTCGAGAAAACCCTCTCTTAAAAGTATTTTTACAATATTTTCGGTAATATTAGTAGCTCTTATTCGAACTACTCTTTTTTTATCCATATCAGCATTTCGTATAGAGGTTATTACCTCAGCAATAGTGTCCCTGCCCATGATGAACTAAAATAGTTGGTGACTCAAAATTTGATATAATCAACATGCTTATTTTTTTTTTTTTTTTTTATGAATATTTTATGAATTTTATGAATAAAGGTATATGCGTGAGATACAATCTATTTCTCAATCCATTTCTTTCAACTATCCCACTATAAAATAGCGCGATCCCCTTTTACTTTTATAATACTTCGGGAGCTAATGAAACTATTTTAGTAAAATTAAATTGTCTTAATTCCCGGGCGATCGCGCCAAAAACTCGAGTTCCTTTTGGATTTCCTTTTTGATCAATAACAACTGCAGCATTGTCATCATATCGGATTATCATACCGTTATCACGTTTGAATTCTTTACAGGTACGCACAATTACAGCTCTGACCACTTCTGATTTTTCTAGGGGCACATTTGGTACTGCTTCTTTGATCACAGCAACAATAACGTCACCAATATGAGCATATCGACGATTGCTAGCTCCTATGATTCGAATACACATCAGTTCTCGAGCCCCGCTGTTATCTGCTACATTTAAATGGGTCTGAGATTGAATCATATCATTTTGTAATTTGTTCTTTTAATGTAAAGTAAAGGATAAAAAAAAGAAATATTTTTTGTCTAAAAAGAAAAAAATAAAGAAATAAGCAATTTTTTTTCACACCCAAGACTCATTTCTGTTAGTTCTACCCTTTTCGCCTTTATCCCGAAATAATAAATTGAGTCCGTATAGGCATTTTGGATGCTGCTATGGAAATAGCCCTTCTAGCTCTATTTTCTCTTACTCCGCCCATTTCATAAAGTATTCGACCTGGTTTAACAACAGCTACCCAATATTCCGGGGATCCTTTCCCCGAACCCATACGTGTTTCTGCGGGCCTTAGTGTAACTGGTTTGTCTGGAAATATACGTACCCATAGTTTTCCCCCACGACGTGCATTTCGTGTCATTGCCCGTCGACCGGCTTCTATTTGTCTAGATGTGATCCAAGCGGGTTCGAGTGCCTGAAGAGCATATTTACCGAAACAAATACGATTCCCTCGATACGATATTCCCTTCATTCTTCCTCTATGTTGTTTACGGAATCTGGTTCTTTTAGGGTTATAGTTGATGGTTGATTATGAATTCCATCTCTACTGCAGAACCGGACGTGAGAGTTTCTTCTCATCCGGCTCCTCGCGAATAAAAGAATTAAAAAACAAAAAAGATTTCGAATCTTATAATTAATTAAATTAAATATTAAATAAAATATTAAATAATTATAATTAACTAATTAAGATATATAGTAAGATTAAGATATATAGTAAGATATACATATATTTAAATGGAATCGTGTCATTTTTTGAGACTTCATATAATCTAATCTATTAGTAATCTATAGATCTTGTTTAAATAGACAATTAAAGATTTTAGTTTCTATTTTCGAAATCATATTGTTATTTTTAATTGTTATTTTGAAATATAAATAGAACATATTTTTTTTTCTTTTTATCGTCCAAATTTATCAATTCAAAAAAAAGAAAGTTTTCGCGGGCGAATATTTACTCTTCTATTTCAATTTTCGTCTTGTCTCCTGACTTCTTACAATAGATGAATTGACCTCCGTTTCATTTCGCCATCCCGACCAGTGAATCATTAAGATTCCTTTTTCACTAAAATCTTTTGCATTCACAGCTTCCATCGTTCCCATCGCTTCTTACTTAATGCTTAGGTCCTATTTTTACAACGGAGCTCGTAATGAAATTTGTTCTTGAGTCAATCTTCTTAGTCTTTATTGTCTCGAAGCTCTTGATTTTTTTGTTTTGTTCTATAATTTTAATTTTAAAATTTTTAAATTTAAAATTAAATTATGTTATATATTAAATTATATTATTAAATTTTATTAAATTTAGATTAAATAAGAAATAAAAATAAGAAATATATTAAATTATATTATAAATATATATTAAATATAAACATTAAATTATGTTATAATTTAATTATGTTATATAACAATCAGTATTAATGCTTTATTACACTGCCTTTTATAAGATGACTTATAGACCTTACATATTACATATTGGAATTCTATATCATTGATATTTTTTCTCTCTCTTTCTCTCATCCTTCCATTTATATCCACATCTTTCTTCTCTATTTTGCTTTACAGCTTAAAAATCAGATTTTTTTTCAGAAACACAAAATTTCAGTTGTTACA